AAGCTTCTGAGCCACTACCACTAGCTCAGGAGCCTGCTCATCAGGTGCGTTGGTTTGAAATACCACAAATCGACCAGGATAAAATCTGGAAGGAGGTGGAACAGCAGGAGCAACCGGCTCCAATCCCAGTTCCTGCGGTGGGGGCTAACGAAAATCCCTTCTCTGAATTAGAGAATGAGGGCGCGGACCTCCTCTCACAAATCTTTGCAGAACAACATATGCGTGTCCCGTCCGCATGCAAGCTCCACCACCTCGTGGATCTGCTGGAACAGGAGCATAATAGTCTCCAGGTCATTCGAGAGGATTGATTGTATATTATTGGCTTTACTTTCTTCATGATATGTATGATAGTTTAGTTGAATCGCAATAATATTATTGTAAATAAGCTTTTTCTCAATCAAACATTAATATTACACATTGGATAGATTTGTTATCAAGCCTAGGATCATTATTGTGAACAAACGATACACATCCAACAAATACACAAGGAACAAGAGAGAACACTATAGAATCAGGAAATCAAATTGAGAAAGGAGACTTCCCATTCAATACACGAGTTGGCATTCTATTAATCAAATAACAGGCAGTCAAAACAGCATCAGACCAAAAAGTTTTGGGAACACTCATACCACATAGAAGAGATCTGGTCACTTCAAGCAAGTGTCTGTTCTTCCTCTCAGAAAGACCGTTTTGTTGTGGTGAGTAGGCACAAGAGTTTTGAAGTTCAATACCACACCCCTGCAAATAGGAGACCATTTCACTAGAAACATACTCTCTAGCATTGTCAGTTCTAAGACATTTCACAGAGACATGAAATTGAGTTTTCACCATCTTATGAAAGATCTGAAAGACCTTGGGTACATCACTTCTAGATTTCAGTAAATAAAGCAAAGTGAAGCGAGAAAAATAATCAATAAAGCTAATAAAGTAAAGAAATCCAGATCTAGAGACAATAGGGGCAGGCCCCCAAACATCAGAATGCACTATGCTAAAGGGAGTAGTACTTCTAGTTAAACTTTTTAGATAGACAGTTCGATGCTGTTGCTGGCATTTCTCATTCCTAAATGAATTACTTATCTCTCCGATGCCCCAAACATGGATAAGGGCTATCGTTACAGTGGGGTGGGAAAGGCCCTGTTGGTTGCAAGTGGGTATTCACCCTAAAGTGATTCCTCATTTTTTAGTATTTTTTTACGAGATCGCGCTTCACACTTCGGATTGCTCCTCTAACTTCAATGCCGCCAGTGTGGCCTTTCGACTTAGCGCGTCGGCCACTTGATTAGTTCGACCTGGCTTGTACTCCAACACCATATCGAACTCCGCCAAGAAATCTTGCCAACGAGCTTGCTTTGGCGATAGCTTCTTCTGAGAGAGGAAGTAGCTGGTCGCCACGTTATCCGTCTTCACAACGAACTTGGACCCCAACAAGTAATGTCTCCAAGTTCTAAGGCAATGGACCACTGCAGTCATTTCCTTCTCCTGCACCGTATAGCGCTTCTCTACATCATTTAGCTTCCGACTCTCAAAGGCAACCGGGTGTCCCTCCTGGACTAACACCCCACCAATGGCGTAGTCAGACGCATCGGTGTGCACTTCGAAAGGCATCGAAAGGTTCGGAAGCTGCAGCACAGGGTCACTCGCCACAGCGGCCTTAAAATCATCAAAGGCCTCTTGGCACTTCTTCGACCAGGCCCAAGGGCCTGTCTTTCTTCAACAAATCGGTCAAGGGGGCAGCGCGGTTCGAGTACCTCGAAATGAACCGCCGATAGTCATTTACGAGCCCAAGGAAGGACCGTAGCTCAGTCACGCTCTTGGGCACTTCCCACTCTTCGATTGCAAGGACCTTCTGTCGATCCATGCTTATCTCGCCCCTGCCTATCTTGTGCCCTAGGAACAAGATCTCCTCTTGGGCAAAGGAGCACTTCTCCTTCTTAACATACAACCGATTCTTCCTCAACACCTCAAGCACCATCCGCAAGTGCTCAACATGTTCCTCCAAGGTACGGCTATACACTACAATGTCATCCAGATAGACCACCACGAACTTGTCCAAATACTCCCGAAACCACTCGTTCATCAACGTACAAAAAGTGGCCGGTGCATTGGTTAAGCCAAAAGGCATCACCAGGAACTCAAAGGCACCGTATCTAGTGACACAAGTAGTCTTAGGTTCGTCGCCCTCCGCGATCCGAACTTGATAGTAGCCAGACCGCAAGTCCAGCTTGGTGAAGTACCTCGCCTCACCCAATTGATCAAACAAGTCAGCAATCAATGGGATTGGATACTTGTTCTTCACCGTGACCTTATTGAGTGCACGGTAGTCGACGCACAGCCTTAAGCTTCCATCATGCTTCTTTCTTTTGAAACAAGACCGGTGCGCCAAAGGGCGCCTTCGAGGCGCGAATGAAACCTGACTCCAACAGGTCGTCCAACTGTCTTCGAAGCTCAGCCAACTCCGGCGGAGCCATACGATAAGGGGCCCGAGCTGGGGGCACCGTCCCAGGCTCTAGCTCCATTTTGTGGTCCACGGCCCTCCTCGGCGGTAGACCCCACGGAAGCTTGTCAGGCATCACTCCTTTAAATTCCTCCAAAAGTACCCCAACTTCTCTAGGAATTGGGGCTTCCCCTACCTCACGACATTCCAACTTCATTGCAGCAAGGTATGTAGGCTCTCCCCTCTTCAAGCCCTTCTTCAATTGAAGGGCTGACAACAACTCCATCCCATCCTTCACCCTCTTTACTACCGCCTGTACCATGCAAGGAGACTCCTCTCCAAGCATGCATATAGAGTTCAGGAAAGGCATAGGAACGACTCTAGCGGCGTGCAAAAAGTCCATTCCAAGAATGACTTGAAAGTCATCCAGGGGTACAGCCATCAGATTGGTGGTCCCTGTCCATGACCCAACCCGAATAGGGACCCCCTTTGCCAACCCCGCGATAGGGCAGGCAGCTGAGTTCACAGCTTTCATTTTGCTCGCATCTTTTTCCAACTTCAGTCCCAACCGTCGCGCTTCTTGGTCGGCTATGAAGTTATGGGTCGCCCCGGTGTCCACCATGGCACGAGTGGGCTTCCCATTGATAGCAACATCTACATACATCAACCCCATTGATGCGGCCTTCTTCCCAATCGCTTGGGCCTTAAGGGCATTCAACAGACGCAAGGCCCCCATCCTGGGCTCATTTTCCTCCTCTGCCTCCTCCACATAGCCATAGGAGGGGCAATAGAAGCCTGTAAGGCATTCAATGCCTGTTTCTGCGGGCAGTCTCGCACTCGATGCGGTCCCCCACACAAGAAGCACCCAGACTTGGGCACACTACTTGACTGCGCTACTTGCTTCGTAAAGGTCTTCTTTTCACTCATCTGCCCCTTCCCCTTCTGGGGGTTGGTGGCTTTAGGGTTGCCCTGAGGGTTCTTCTTCTTGACACTCTCACCAGTCGAGTAATCGGTCAATCTCTCAGCCGCTGCTTGGGCTGACGCAAGGTCTTGCACGGCCCTCCTCTCGAGCTCTGCACGAGCCCAAGGCTTCAACCCCTCAAGGAAATGAAATAACTTATCCTTCTCCGACATATCCCTAATGTCCAACATCAAGGCGGAGAACTGCTTGACGTACTCACGTATCGAGCCCGTCTGTTGGAGCCGCCTCAAATTCCTCCTAGCAATGAACTCAACATTCTCAGGAAGGAATTGAGCCTTCAGCTCCCTTTTCAGATCATCCCAGGTATCCACCACGCTGCGACCCGCTTGTATGTCTTCATAGCGGGTGCGCCACCACAACTTTGCATCCCTCAAAAAATACATATGGAAAATGGCCCAATCCTTGAGTCTGTTTTCCTTTAATGGATCTGGTGGGGGGAAGGAAAGGAAGGATTCAATCCAGCCCATAGGTTTTCCCTACGGCTACAAAGTTACGAACGAAAGCGCTAAAACAAAGCGCTACCGCTACCCCAAAGCCCCCAAACTACACTACAGCCAGTAAGCGCCCCTGCTGCATTCAGGCACTCCAGCACTTGAACACTCAAGCTAGTAAGGCAAGCGGACACCAGCAAGCGAACCAGGCGGATAAGCTAGCAGATAAGGCAAGCAAAGAGCGGCAACAGCATAAGTAGAACGTGACCCTCCTCAGCCTAGCCTCGCCACGAAAGCGTGTCTATCCATTATAAAGTGGCACATGGAGCCATGTCTCTCGAAAAAAGCATGCCCCACCTTTTTGCGATACATATGGCTTAGACTCAACACTTTAGCTCGTTTTTTCATTTTCATATTCATCTTTTATAACACAATAATGATGACTTCTGCTTTTGTGGTACGCGTTCCGTCTTTCTCATTCTTGTTCTTGTACTATTCTAATAAAGATTTATGTATCTCGAACTGAAAAGTATGTTGCTGGCTTTGCTCGATCCACCACTGCTGGACCAAAGAAGGGTATGGCGGCGCATGGGTAATGGAAGGTATGGCGGAAACTACTGAATCAACCGTTGAACACTTCGTTCCTCCGCCTATGCTATTGGTGAAAATGCTACTGCTAGAGACACTTCTGGATCGACCGCTTTTTCAACGGCTTAATAATCAACAGAAAGGGTCTTCACCTAAATTTGCTGCTACTGGATACGCTTACCCCGCTGCCGGATATGCTACTGGAACCACCGGACAAGCCGGATAAACTACTACATCTCGATCACGCTCACGAGGATCTGGACATGGATCTGGCTATGCGTCCGGTTCTACTGGGTCAGAGACTACTGTGGCTGGATATGGATCACGAACTGGAACCGGTCTATCTGTGCCCATGCCTATGCTGCTGGGTATCCATATTTATATGAAAGGGATGCTATGCCTGGATGGATTGTGCAGGAACTCTGAACACGCTAGACTATTACGGGTGCTTTTCCCGCTTATGGGTTAGTAGGTGCTGCTGGGTAACTATGTGCCTCTCGGTCAACAGCCTACGCCTCTACCTATGCACGATGCCACCCGTGCCTATGCCATCCCTGCTCCCGGGGCTCCCTCTCTCAGTTGGGTAAACCGATACCTCCACCTCTACTTATGCCGCACCTGCCCCTGCCTATGGGTAACCGGATGGGTAATAGGTGCAAGAGAGATTCTGTGTATCAGCAATCTGCGCATCTCCCCTCTACTGAACCTACTCCGGAATCCACTTAGTTGCCGGAATCACCTGAATGAGGGGCTACTGTAGGCTATGCTGCTAGGCACGCTCCTAGGAATGCTGCTAGTGAAACCGGGTAAGGGAAAGCTGGGACGGGCGAAGATGCTATTGGTGGTACTAGTGCTTATGGGTCCACGGGAAGGGCTGGATCTCGGTCCCGGAAGCATGGGTCCGGCTATCGATCACGAGGGTCTAGATACGGGTCTCGATCACCCCTATTTCAATCACGAACAGCGTAAACTGGGTATGGGTAGTATAACTACTCATGCTACTAGATAAACTACTATATGCGAGTATCAAGCGTTAATCATAGGGATGGAAATTGCCCAAGAACTTGAAGGGTCTGGAATAAATTGATTCCATTGAAGATATGCTCTTTCGCTTGGAGAGTGATGAGGAACAGCTCCGCGGTCGATCTAAATGTCAAGAAAAAAGGTGTTAGGTTGGCTGGAGGCAATGCTTTTGTTGTAAATAGCAGAAGAGTCCCAGAACCACCTATTTGTTCAATGTTCGGTGGCTAAATCTCTCTGGTTGAAACGTCGCTCATCCTTTTGGAGTTCGGTGTAGTGCTGAAACGGTGGGTGCTCATGTTATGGCTTGGTGTGATGTTGGTGGAAAATCGCACCTTGTGCACTTGAGACGTATGGTCCCTTTTATCTTAATTTGGGAGATTTGGTTGGAGCGAAATCGTGTTCGCCACAATGAGGACGTCTTGGGTATAGATGGCATGTTAACCCGAGCGATGGCTTTTGGAATTAAGCCAATTATTAAAGGTGAAAGGCTCGGCCAAGTTCGATGAGAGGATCACTTTGGAGGGGTTGGGGATCGTTCCAAGGGTTGGGAGAGCTCCACAAATTCGTACGGTGGTTTGGTCTAAGCCGCGGCATGGTTGGTTAAAGCTTTTTGTGGATGGCTCGAGTAGGGGGAACCCCGGAAGCGGTAGTGGAGGGGGCATCATCCGGAATCACAATGGCGAATTTCTCGAGGCCTTCTGTCACTTCTACGGTGTGGTAACGCCGGTTGAAGCAGAGTTTAGAGCCCTCCGGGATGGTCTTGATTTGTGCGAGGATCTATGCACGCATCTAGAGATTGAGTGTGACTCTCAGGTCGTCGTGGAGGCAGTGTCAAAGAGGAGGAATGTTCCATGGAAGGTTCGGGACTTGTGGCTCGATATTCTTGACTCTCTCCGGCGGATCACCTGGACGATTAGCCACGTGTTTCGAGAAGGGAATTGTGTGGCGGATTGCTTGGCGTCGATATCCGGTGCGGATCAAGTGTTTTTCTTTGCTTCGGAATTGCCTAGACCAGTTAGATTAGCTCTCCAATCGGATTAGATAGGCCTTCAAATTTTAGATTCATTCACTCGTAATTGGGCCTCTTTGATCCATTGTAGATAGCCCCGGGGGGTATTCCCTCCATCATGTTGTATTTCTATTTCTTTGAATCATTTTCTTGCTGACTTTGCAAAAAAAAAGACAAGGTAAGCGATAATGGTTCATGCTCTTTTGATCACACTTATGATATCAGTCATTCAGATAACTATTAAGTAAGAAAAATAGATCTATGGATTCTGATTCTAGCAAATCAAAACCTGGATCTCATTTTTTCAATCCATGGTACTTGAAGTCAAACAGGAGTTTTCCCCTTATCAAGCTGCAGGCCTTCCAGGTTCTAATTCTCATCTCAGTAGGTGTTATCGGCAGGTCTGGTCTGGTTGTTATCAGCAGGTGTTGTTGTTCTAGGGAAATCATTCAATAGGGTATTCCCTTGTTTTAGGGAAATAACTAAAGGACGGATGAGTAGGCACACCTTGCTTATTTTTGTTTGATAGTGCACTGCAGCATAGGGTTTGTTATCCCTCAGCTCGTTATAGTCCATTAGTGGAAAACTCCCTGCCCTCAGGCTCGTCCCATAGTATCGCATAGTCTATAATATAAACGTCAGCTGCGGTCTACAATCCCTCCCTCCTGCCGTGCCGTACACCGCTCGCAGCAGGAAACAGTCTCAAATCCGTCCCTTCCCCCACTCTTTATTGGGCAGCCTGTTTTGACTTATCAGAGGCGCAACCCCGGGCAGATTCAGCTCACCAAACTCTCTTGCCTTCGTCATCAGCTGCTCCTTTGGTCACGAGTTCTACTCTTACTCCTGTGAAAGATTCAAAGATTTTGTTGTGGCATTCTAACGATCATAATCCTTATCATGGTGCTATTCACATTCATTCATCAGCCCGCCCCGTTTATCTAACGGGGGCTTTGACAGAATCACTTGAACAGAGCAGAGCTAAGCTTTCGCCAATAGAGCTATACCAGTCAGTGATAGAGAAAGGTTTTTCAAAACCGGCTGGGCTATCAATAAGCAGCATTCTTATCAAACATCGGCCCCAACTTGTTATTGTCGTTTATAGCAGTGAATTACACCGTTTCTCATAAAGACCACTTACTTGAAGGAAAGCCAGCTCCTTATTCATTTTCGACTACAAATGCTTTCCCGTTACCTGCTTACCCGGCTTCTATGTACATAGCCTTTCCTTTGAAGAAAACATCCGGTCTAACTATAAAGCTTCTTGTCACAAAAGCCTATTCCCTGCTCATTAATGACCACGCCTTCTGTTCAATGGCTTCCCTCTTTACTAAGTGGCTTCTATGCATAGCCTTTCTGTTAAGGATCTCAATAAATCCCCTCGCTTTTGGAGACTCCTTCTTTCTCATGCCAGAACAAGCCCATTCATTACCTGCGCCTTCAACCAACGGCTTTTACCCCTCGCCCCCCGCAGTGGCTTCTATGGCATGCATATCCTTATTTTCATGAAGCTTATCGAGGGCAGCGCGTATGATCTTTCATCTGGGCGGGATTCTCATAGAAACAGAAGCTTCGATCCCTAGGCTAGGAGACGCTTATGCGATCTTATCACAGTGGTGCATCTAAGAAGGGATACCTTCAAATAAGCTTATGATGGCTTATGGCTCCTTGAGATGCTGGCTCCGATCACAGAAGCTTATGATCGAACCCTTTTCTATAGAAAGAAAGTGAGTGAGCCCAGCCCCTGGCAATATTAAAGAAGGGATATTACGCCACCCTATGGAAGAAAGCATCAGCACGCACGAAAGCAGAAGGAATCCAGACGCCGGCCGGAAAGATTCTCAGTGGCAGAATCCGTGCGTGGGAACAGATGGGGAAGGTAGAAAGCGGATCAGGAAGCCCCCGCCCGCTATGCTCTTTATCAACAACGCATTCATTCATGGAATAATCGGGCGGAGGCGGCGTATTGAAAGAGCTCCAGCCAGATCGCTACACAAGCCACCGCTCTACACCGAAACAGAGAGGAGCTGCTTATTCTACTTCTACAATTGACTACTAAAGGAAAATTAAGAATAATAACGCTACGCAGAGCTTTCAACATTCGCTATGCTACGCGCTACGCGGCTCTATTCATTCCTTCATTCCATACACACGGAGAAGAGGGACACACTCAATCCGAAGGAAACACTCTTTCTAAAAAATCCACTACCCGCCCTACTTCAATGAAGTGCCAAAGGCTTGCGTACTTAAGTAGGCGACCAGTCTGGATAAAACAAGATGAATCCGAGGAAGAGGAACTCATTGGGACTCGTATAGGTCCTTTTCTTGTAGGGGATCCTATTAGGGAGGCTCCCTCCGTCAGGCCTTACTTGAATTTATATCGAGAGTGGGGGTTGGGTTTATTGCCTGCTATGATAGTTTCGTTGTTGTGACTAATCGCTTCTAGGAGGCATTCTATTCTGGTGGGGGAAGCAAAGCCCTTCTGGCGAAGCTTGACGAATGCCGAATGCGCCACCACCTAACTAACCAGTGGGTGGCTTAAGCTACCCCGCGGACTATCCAATGCCGGCTTCCTTCGGAGGGGGGCTGTTCGCCTTTCAACAAACTCAGGCTTACTTTTTGTTATAGACATTGCGCTCTGGCCGGCCTTTTGCTTTTAGGTAAGCATGCGAATAATCGCGGACAAAAAAATTCCTTATAGCAAAGAACGGGGCAAGGAGGGTGGAGCGTTCATTAGAAAGGCCGACCAGACCACTACATGGCCTACAGCTAGAGCTACAGAGTGTTAAAACCCATGATAGAACTCTTTCTAGTTATAGCTAAAACAACTGGCGCTTCAAAGGGCGCTACTTAGATTCTAAAGAGGCGGACCGGGTGACCACCTTTTTTTTTCTATTGAAGCGCAACTTATATACTTTTTATAAAAATATGAGGCGGACACATTTTTGTTCATAAAGAACTAGCTGAGGTTCAATTCCTCAATAATTGAAAATGATTTGGTTGAAAGTAGATATAATAAAGTGTCACGGTAAGACCTTTGCTTATGCAAAGCGGGAAGTGTAAAGTAGCAATGTAGACACCTGGTTGACACCCAGGCGCCACCCCTCCTTACACTGTGCCCCATTTTGGCAAGCCTCCTGTGTCTGGTTTAGGCGAGGCCTCGCGCGGTCCGAAAGACTTGCACCCTTAAGGTGCACACCCTCTCGACTCGAAAAGTATAGTTAACATGAATAAACATATTGAACTATTTAGTCTAATCGAGCGATTGGGCGCGCGAGGTTTTCGGACTGTTTTGGAAAACAGTCGATGCATGGTTGGCCTCTTTAACAAGGCTCAACTGTGCATCTTCGGCAATCTAACCAAGGAAAACTGCATTGCGATTTACCTCTTTAGTAAAGAAGTACGCCGCCTTTACAGGTCTTCCGGGGCTATCTACACCGGCCAGTACCTCAAAGTAGTCGCTATCAAACTTATGACTTTCGTTGGGGGAAAGCCCGAATACCGGCATGCGCCCACAAGGGTGCGCGTCTCCTTAACTCGAGCGGGAATCCCAAGAATCATACCTCCATTTCATCGGAGGGCCATCAGGATGCGCCGAGATGACCGTTTAGTCAAACTGTATCTAAGCTTGTGTAGTTTATCAAAGCTAATCATGCAATGGCCGGAGGGCCGTAAGGTATCTCCCGCCACTATACATGTGAAGAATTACAGTCCCGGTCCGCGGTGTATCGACATTGCGAATACCCTAGCGGTGTCAGCCCGTCTGATGTTAGGCTCCATGGAACCTAAAACCATGGCTGTCCCGTTGAGACTTGGCTTCCGCTGGAAACCGACTTGGTCTTCTGGTCCTAACACCTATAAGCGCCCTGATAAGGAGGCTTTTGGTGTGGATCGGTCCCATTGGTCGAAGAAATTGTCGCTACTCCATACGTTACCGTTGGATGCGACGGCAATGCTTACTCTGGTAACCCCAGAGGCGCTATCTGAGTATGGAAAATTCTGGTTCGATGACCAGGTTCTCTATCCCGGGTACGGTGAGACCCGGGACGGGGTGGTGGGTATCCCCCCGTCGCGAAGAGGCGTCGACCAATTTGGCTGGTTAATAAATAGTCTTCTAACGCCGGCTAAAACCGTGTGGTGGAAGACTAAGGTAACTAGGCCAGAGATGGGTCGTTTCGGAGTTAAGCTAGAGGGTAGCGGAAAGGTCCGGGTCTTCGCTATCGCCAATCCTCTGCTGCAGGCCTTGGTACGGCCTCTGCATGATTGGGCGATGGACGTCCTCCGTCTTTTACCAACGGACGGTACGTTCGATCAGCTCCGACCTCTCAGGAGATTACGAGGAAAGAAAGACCTCTACTCCTTTGACCTTAAAGCTGCTACTGACTCTTTTCCAGTCGACGTGACTGGGTCCATGCTAATCCCGTTTATCGGGAGGGAAGCGGCGCAGTCCTGGGTGCATATAATGTGTGCTCATGGATTTAGATCTCCGGATCTCGCACCAGGACCCCTTGTGGCCTATGTTCATAAGTTTACGAAGGGTCAACCTCTAGGTTACTACTCGTCGTGGCCGCTGTTCACATTGACACATCATATGGTCGTGTGGCTCGCCGCGAACAGGGTTTATCCCGGGAAAGGCTTTTGGGACTACGCGATCTTAGGCGATGATATTGTTATCGCTGATCCGGCCGTAGCCGATGCGTATCTCAGTATCATGACTGAGTGTGAGGTGACGATCTCATCTGAGAAATCCCTCATCTCGGACAGTGGAGCTTGTGAGTTTTCTAAGCGATTCCTGGTGGAAGGCTTTACTAAGGACTTAAGTCCCATCTCACTTCGCGTCTTAAGGGCTTTGCCCTAATGCGTCTCTGCGATTGCTTTCGCGGATCTTGGAGTTAATCTCCAGACCGCATATAGGCTTCGTGGAGCATCCTATCGCGTCTACTCCTGCTCTGGCCCACCTCGGTCTCGTAGGTGGCGCCGATTCTGGTTACTTACTCAGGCATTCGGCTTCGGGCATATCTCCCTTGCCTATCCTTATCTGGTTAGCTTTTCCAGAGTATGGTATCTGGATTGCTATAAGTTGGGGATGGTTAGGCAGTTCATAATAGAACGGGTCCAACCAAAGGACTTCAATGAGGATGAGATAGATTCTATCCGAACCTTCTATTGTGATGATGAAGATAACATGTTTGAGAGATTTCTCTCGTCATGGGTTCAAATGCATTTGAACTATCTTTCATGGTATGCTCGCGTTCTTCTCGATTATAGCGTTCCCCTCGAGGAACTTCTATCTCCGCCAGTAGTCCCGGCCGCTCGATCGAGCAGAAATGTTCTGATCCAGCGATACGGACTCCTCTTTCGGTGTTACGATCTGGTTAGTTTAGGTGTATGGACTCTAATGAGAATCTCCCCTATTATTCAAAGGTATTATAATCAAGAAGGAAAGAACCGACTGACCGGGGGGGTTGCTCGGCAGGGAAAGAACCATAGCATAATTCATGGGTAGAGCCAAGCAGTGTGATTTTATAGCATAGAATGTATGGTATGGTAAGAACGGAATGGAAAGGCTCCACTTTACTTTGACGACCTCCGATTTTCACTGTGACATAGCTATGTTAGGGATGACTAACATAGGCGGCTGGTACACCCACCACCTATTCATGGGGGACTCCACTGGGAATTCTTTATTTTTTGTTCATCCCTTGAAACACAGATAAAATCAAAGTAAAGTGGGCCGCTTACCCATCTTATAGGTATGGTACCACTATCATCTTCTTTCCCTCGGGAGTCATAGTCTGTACCGCCCCTATGGAGTAAAGGGGGGGGGGGTAAGAAGATTTATTTATGGGCTTTGGATTGTTATCATAGCTTGGGCCCAGGTACACTATCACCTGAGCGAAGCGACCGAGGGTTGGTTGAGCTGCCATGTTGGTTGAGCGGTAAATACTCCATTGCCACCCTATACGTGCAAACAATCCAATCGATGTTTTTATGTCGATAATAGGTGCTACGTTTGCCTATAGCAAAAGGTTTACCATAGCACACCTTTGCATACATACCTATACCCGGCCTTTGCACGTATAGGTTGTCTCTTATACCAACGGCACCCTAACGCACACCTTTGCATATCTATCTGGTCAACCTTATGTCTCTTATCCAGTACCCTGCAAGGTTGTACCAAAGAGAACCTAGTCATGCCAAACTATGAAAACTCAGAAAAAAGGCTAGTAAATACGGAACGGTGACATATCCGGTATCTGTTGATGGATACCACCCGGGAATCCATAACGGTGACATAATCACCTAGGCATAAGATGAATGAATGTATATACCCCAGCATCAATCAGCTGGGATACCTACCAACCGGACATAAAAACCCGTATCGAGTAAGACCTGCGCTAGGGTAAACATAGGGATGACGAGGTATGGATGGGGAGCATATGCTAGGTTCAAATAAAAACTAAAAGTACCATGCTAATTGCAAAGTTATATGTTGGGTCTTTCGAAGGAGATTTGCATTGCGGTCTTCCTCTTTTGTCGAGGGTTTCAGCGTTTGCGTCGTGGAGGTGGGTGGCTGTGAACAGCCCTTTATATGAAGAACTGCGCTCAAGCTTTGCAGCTCGCATATGGAGGTCGCTTTGATCGGTCTGCCCGCCTTCCCGTGAATGTCTCCCTCACTCGGGGTGGGTTGCCTCGGCCCTTCCTTTCATAGACAAATGATAGTAAGGTTTGACTCGGGCTGATCGTTTAGTTCAGCTATATCTGTCTCTTTTCTCAGTTTCTAAGCGGATTCTTGTCGCTCCGCCTGTGACAGGATCGACTTTTCAGTCAATTACTGCGAAAGGGACGGGTGTGGGTGTGCGGGAGTTTGGTGATTTTATTCACTCTTCCGGACGATCGCTCATTCTGCGGTATCTTCCTCGCATCGCTTCAATTCCAGAAAATATGGGATTGAGGTGGAAGCCGGTCGTCTGTCCCCAATTCAGGGCGCAGATCGGTGTGGGGGCCGACCTCTTTTACAGCTTTTGTAGGCATTGAAAAAGCCTTCTTCGCATCGTGTCGCGCGTCAGGAATTGTGGCGACGGCTGGGTATCTCTTTTGGGATCGAGTGCTTTATGCATTTGATTCTGAGAGTCATCTCCCCAATTCAGAAATGCTGTTGAGCTTTGCTCGGTTAGCGGAAGCGATTCCGCGGCTAAAGCTCCCTTGTCTCTGGGTCGGTTGGCAAGTGTAGTGGAGGGCTCTGGAAAACGTAGGATGTTTGTCATTGGCAAGAAGCGATCTGTTACCGAGCCATCTTATTGGGAATAACGAGGGCATCTCTGAATACTCAAAGTTTCATATCCGAAGCGAGTTTTTCAAGAAACCGCTCGAGTCAGGGAGCTTGTGGACTCCGGGAACTAGGAACTAGCCCTGAAGCCAAACTAACTTATTTATTATATACGTAATTTAATCTACTCTTTCAAGCTTGATTAAGGGTCTTTATTGGCCTTGTTTAAGGTTGTTAAGGTAAGGTAGTTTAGGATAGAACATCTAAGGCGGTTGATTATTTTGATTCTGTTGATCCAGATCCAGCTATGGAAGAGCTAGAAGAAGCAGGAGAAACACCAACTTTTATATTAAGTTATCACGTAGTTAAGGCGAACGAACACAGAAAGCATAACATAAGTTAGCGTGGTTTTTTTTTTAAGAAGAGAGAGGCAGAAAGTAGCCTCGAGTGATATCAGGCCGAGAAACATTGGGTTTGTGTGCAGCCTTCCGAGAAGAAGGCGAACTTTCTTTTCATGTATCTATCTCGAACGCAACACCTATCCTGCCTGATCAATGTCATTCTAATCCTCAATATCATGCTGGCTGCTTTCTAATTTCTGCGCCCGGACCGGAAGTCTCGCAAGCAAGATAGATCACCAACGAGGAATCGCGTATATATAACGAAGAAGAACGGACCCCCTCTCTGGAACAGGATAGTCAGTCGAATGTTGGCTTCCGTACGCCGGGTCTTTAGTTCACTGTCTGTTTCCTAAAAAGTGGGACTAGCAGTTGTATGTCCTCTAACAGAGAAGACCTAAAACAACTGCACCCCCTTTCAATAAGCCCCGCTCACTAAGGGGCCCCTCCCCTCCCCTCTCTTAGTTGGGGTTGGGTTGGGTTGGAATCAAGGACACGTAATGCTATGAAAGAATTTGTTAAGTATAGTCAAGCCCCTTGACTCTATCAGTTTTAAAAGTATGGAATTCTCTCCACTTGCCAACACTTGCCCGCTTACTAGATAGGCTAGCGTTGGTGCTATTAGTGCTCTACTTGCAAACAAAAAGGGGAGGGACTTCTTTCGACCTTTGTCGGCTGGCTTGCTTGACCGAGTTAAGGTCAAGCGATTGAAGACCGTTATTGGGTATAAGCAATTCTTCCGCAGCTGCTGGCCCGGCTGAATTTGCAAGAGTTGTTTCTTTTCTTTGTCCGATGGGAGGGCCTACCAGCTAGTCCTGGAATCTCCTCACCGGATGCGGGGAATGAAGCTCAACCTGCCGTATTTCCGACCGAGGGAAAACTCTCCGAGTTGGGCTGGTTGCTCAATCCGTCTGAAATCCGTAAGTAGGGCCATCTGCAGCGGATTCTTTCCGAGAAATACTAGTTGATGGCAGGTCGGGCACAAGTCAATATATAAACTCCGGTAGATACGCCAAGTCCTATAGCGCTATTTCTCAGTTCCACTTTAAGGGGTCTCGTCCATCTCTCGCCCATCTATCTCCGGATGCAAGCATTGATCATTTGAAGAATGGTGTGGTGCAGTTATCATACCTCTTAGGAGGCACTATCTCAAGAAAGCCGAGTCCAGCAAGCCCAAGTCTTCGAAGCCCCATCATGGCAAAGGTGGGGGAGAGAAGAAGAGTGACTCAAAGGAGGACTCTAGGAAGTCGTTCCATGGCAAAGGCAAGGAACAACCTACCACCAGGAGTGCAGGGTGCTTCATCTGCGGAGCCGTTGGGCACCGGGCCATGGACTGCCCTAAGAGGAAGGCTCTCAATGCACTTCTGAAGACCGAAGAGGCGAAGGAAGCCGCTAGTGAAGAGGAGCCTGAAGAGCCTAAGATGGGTGCGCTTAGGCTACTAAACGCTGTGAAGAAGCAGCCTGCAAGTCCCAAGCGGGCCACTAAGGGTCTAATGTACGTGGATGTGAGCATAAACGGCCAGCAGGCTAGGGCCCTAGTTGATACAGGAGCAACCCACAACTTCATATCCGAGGGGGAAGCCAAGCGCTTGGGGCTGAAGACGGAAAGGGACACCAGCCGCATCAAGGCCGTTAACTCTGCCGCGAAACCAATCCATGGCATTGCTAAGGGCGTGGAGCTACAAATAGGAGGATGGAAAGGGACGACTAATTTAACTGTGGCGCCCCTAGACGATTTCAAGGTCGTCTTAGGGATAGAGTTCTTGGAACCAACCAAAGCCGTCCCTATGCCATACTTGGGCACCTTAGGCATCATGGATGAAGGAACACCATGCATGATCCCAACTGTTAATGTGAAGACTAGTGTGCCCACTTTATCCGCCTTGCTGCTTGTCAAGGGAGTCAAGAAGGGCGAAGAAACCTTTGTGGCTGCGCTAGTTGGGGATGAGGAAAATGGGTCCTACCGACTGTAATAGCAGAAGTCCTTGAAGAGTTCAAAGATGTTATGCCACCGGAGCTGCCGAAGAGACTTCCACCTAGGAGAGAGGTGGATCATCGCATTGAGCTGGAACCAGGGGCTAAGCCACCGGCAATGGCACCTTACAGGATGGCCCCACCGGAGCTAGAAGAGCTGAGGAGGCAATTGAGGGAGTTGCTGGATGCCGGATTTATTCAGCCATCAAAGGCCCCATATGGTGCACCAGTGCTGTTTCAAAAGAAGCACGATGGGAGTCTTCGACTTTGCATCGACTACCGAGCCCTCAACAAGGTAACGATCAAGAACAAGTACCCCATCCCTCTCATTGCGGATCTGTTCGATCAGCTAGGAGGAGCACGGTACTTTTCGAAGTTAGATCTTCGGTCAGGCTACTATCAGGTCCGAATCGCTGAGGGCGACGAGGCAAAGACTACTTGTGTCACCCGATATGCTTCGAGTTTCTGGTGATGCCTTTTGGCTTGACCAATGCCCCAGCAACGTTTTGCACCTTGATGAACCGGTTGTTCCACCCCTACCTGGACCGGTTTGTGGTGGTATATCTTGATGACATTGTGGTCTATAGTGGGACGCTTGAAGAGCACGTGGAGCACTTACGAGCTGTCTTCCAGATATTACGCGACAACCAGCTTTATGTCAAGAAGGAGAAGTGCTCTTTTGCTCAACAAGAAGTCTTGTTCCTTGGACATCGGATCAAGGGAGGGACCATTTGCATGGACAATGAGAAGGTGAAGGCCATAGAGGAATGGGATCCTCCATCAAAGGTATCTGAGTTAAGATCTTTTCTTGGCCTGGTAAACTACTATCGTAGGTTCATCCAAGGCTTTTCGGGTCGGGCTGCACCTTTGACTAATCTCCTTAAGAAGAACCAACCATGGCATTGGACGAGAGAATGTCAAGAGGCCTTTGAGGACCTAAAGGGAGCCATCATGGCTGATCCGGTGCTGGCCTTGCCGGATCATGCTAAGCCGTTCGAGGTACATACCGACGCTTCGGACTATGCCATCGGTGGAGTTCTTATGCAAGAGGGGCACCCAATCGCCTATGAGAGCCGTAAGCTCAATGACACCGAGCGGAAATAAACAGTACAAGAAAAGGAGATGACCGCCATAGTGCACTGTCTACGCACTTGGAGACACTATCTGCTCGGGTAAAAATTCGTTGTCCGAACGGATAACATAGCCACCAGCTATTTCCAAACACAGAAGAAGCTCAGCCCGATGCAAGCAAGGCACTTCTTGGCTGAGTTTGATATGGTGAGTAAGTAAGGGGAGTAACCACATGAAAGAGAGGAAGGACCCTGCGAGTGGAGTGCGTAAGTCATCGGTTCAAAGTAGTATAATATAGGGCTAACATGAAACGTTTGCGGTTGTTCATCATCTTTTGTTCGTTCCTGCGGTGAACAGGCGTATACTTTCGTTTTTTAATTCGCGCAAGTATTGTCATATTCAGAAAAAGATAGGCAACCCCAATAGGAAGGATGGGATGTCACTCTTTTGATTGATTCATACAGCGGATATGGGAGTGAAGCTTTCTATTGGAAAGAGCGCAACGAGTTGTTTATTTAATATATAAAGGGAGTTCTTCCATGAACCAAAAATAAACAAAAAGAAGGGCTTCTCGAGAAGGGTGGCACTATTGACCGATCTACTCAAGAAGGATCGGATCGACCATGGAATTGGACAGCAAGGTGAATCGTAAGCCCTCAAACTCGAAAGATAGATGGCTTAAGGACGGGTTCCGCAGTGAACTCAGAATTTAGCGCGATCGATCGATTGATTCGTTATTTGATCTTACACATTCAATCGGCACGATTGACCGATTTCCTAGAGCGAGCTCAAGTGGACCTAGAGCTACTCCCGATCGATTTAACGAGAGGAACGAAGGACTGAAAAGGATAGGAATTCTGAATAAGATATAAGATGGACTGACTGAATGATGGATGGAACGAGTCTTTCGGGAACATAGAGGCACTCTAAATCTAACTAATTATTTGATTTATTTGACAATACAATTCAATGAAAGAATGACTCAAAATACAAGCACATGCATATTCATACTCCCCCTCAAGCTGGAGAGTAGAGATCAATCATCGAGAGCTTGTTAGTGAAGAATGAGTGCTTCTGTCGACAGAGGGCTTTTGTGAAGAAAAAGCGACTTGTTCATCAGTAGAAATGTGTGAATCAAGTATAAAACCACACTTATTTTTCCCGAATTCAGTGGCAGTAATATCTATATGCTTGGTTCTTTCATTAAAAACAGGATTTGCAGCTATATGAATTGCGACAAAAAAAATCGGAGATGATAAGGATGAGATCAGACATAAGAGACTTTATCCACGTGACCTCGCTTGCTGTTGAGGCCATAGCTCTTTATTCTGCTTCTGTACTCGATCTTGAGACAGTAGCTTGTTTCTTACTTTTCTAAGAGATAAGACTGTGACCTAAGAAGACACAGAATCCCGATGTATACTTTCGGTCATCTGAACATCCGGCCGCGTCTGAATAACACGATAGCTCCAACTGAGAGGATGTTGACATGAATGAGGATTCCTTTACCTGGAGAAAGCCCTCCTCCCTCAGTATCCTGTATGCTGCATCTAAGTGAGGTTTCCTCGGTTTCTGCATGAACTGACTAACAATACCAACAGCATAGGCTATGTATGTCAGGTCTTGTAATAGTAAGGTAGATTATACTTCCGACTAATCGTCTATACATGGAAGGATCCTCCTGCAGTTCTCCTTCATCAATTGATAACTTATGATTCCATTCTATAGGAGTCTCAGCTGGTTTGCAAGCAGTTAGACCAGTTCGAGAGAGAAGGTCTATTGCATATTTGCATTGAGATAGGACTATACCGACTGAGATACCTCACAAGGAAATACTTGAGTCTGCCAAGGTCTTTCATGTCGAATAGACTTGTAGATGAGATTGAAGACCTTTATTGAAAGGCTTTCTGATCATATCAGGTAATGACAATGAAATATAAATAAAAACAGATAACAGCGAGACCTGATGCGGATTGCTTGACAAACAAGGAGTAGTCATTTAGACTTCTCTTCAATCCCATCTTTTCTACAGCCGTGCTGAACCGATCGAACTCAAACGTCGGCGCTTGCTTTAAGCCATATAAATTTCTGTCATTTGCAGACGGTTTCTTTGGGTCTGAGAATCCTGGAGGAAGCTCCATGTATACTTCCTCTTGAAGGTCTCCATGCGGAAATGCTATATTGTCCACCCTTTGACTGCAGCAATTGCGATAGTGGTCCTTAGTTTTTTTGTCATATTGGCTACCGGACTGAAGGTTTCTTCGTAATCAATTCAATACTCCTTTTCGCATATCCCTTAGCTACAAGCCGTGTTTTGTATCGCTCTATTCTATCGATCCATCTGATTTTTACTTCATTTTATAGATCCATTTGTTCCCAATCGCTCTTTTTCCTTCAGGAATGGAAAGAGGATCCCCAAGTACCATTCTTGTGTAACGCATCAAGTTCGACTTTCATAGCCTATTTTCCAGCAAGGTTTAAGAAAATAGCTTAAGAGAAAGTCTAAGGTTGTTTGTTAGAGCTTATGCTAGCAACAAAGACACAATGCTTTAGGAGTTCTTTCGGTTTCGGAAATTTCCGTATATGAGCGGAGCGAGAGCGACTAGAGTTCACTTCAGGAATAGGGTTTGTTGATGTAGTTGCTTGTAGTTTTTTTCGTTCTATCCATTCGAGATTGGGTTGGTGTTCAGTCTACCGTACTGTATCGAAAATCATGCAATGCATTCATTCTATTCTCCCATCAGACTTTAGTGGGAAAAAGCCACGCACCTCGGGCAAGTCTCTCTATTGGTTGGAGAGCAGAACTGTCAAAGAATGCACCAAACCACATGATTGTTCTAGAATGGCTTCTCACAATCGTCGCTCCTTGTGATGCTGCGGAACCATGGCAATTAGGATCTCAAGACGCAGCAACACCTATGATGCAAGGAATTATTGACTTGCATCACGATATCCTGTTCTTCCTCATTCTTATTTTAGTTTTCGTATCACGGATGTTGGTTCGCGTTTTATGGCATTTCTACTATGAATTTAATCCTTTCCCGCAAAGGATTGTTCATGGAACTACTATCGAGATTCTTCGGACCATATTTCCTAGTATCATCCCGATGTTCATTGCTATACCATCATTTGCTCTGTTATACTCAATGGACGAGGTAGTAGTAGATCCAGCCATTACTATCAAAGCTATTGGACATCAATGGTATCGGAGTGCGCCTCTTCACGAGGGTGATTTAAGTGCAACGAAATGTACCGGTGGTTCGCGAAGCATCTGGCTTACCGGTAATCTCCCATTCCCGTCGTCGAGAGACTATAAGAACTATAGCATGCCAGAAACGGGGAGTTGGGGTGGTTAGACCTATACCCCGAAATGCTCCCAGCATAGGAGCCTATGGTTCCATTCTTGTTGTTGCTGGAGGTACACATCCCTCTTCTCGGTGTGGAGCGATATACGAGAAATAGATGCTCAGCCTGCAATGTCCGATAACGGCGCTGAAGTAGTGAATCTATCGGCACCACAGCAGTGGCATACAACTTTGGACCTAACGGCCGGCCCCGTAACCTTTCGGAATGGGGGATCCCCGTTGGCAACAACCACGGTAGTAGTTGCGGAACTACTGGGCCGGGAGAGGACAACCTGTTGTTCCTGCTCCTCTTTCTTCGCTTCGGGGACGGAGGTCCTACGGTAGGTAACAGCAGGCACAAGCACTTGACCGAAGGGGACCAGCGCTTCTACTCCTCCACCGAGGAGCCGTTCGCTGCGAGAAGCAAGGGATGTCGTGAACGGTGGGAGGTCACAGAGAATTGACCTATTCATAGAGTGATCCTATGATCGATATAGGATATAGACTCTTTCCTTAGAATCTAAACAATTTTAATATTTTTATTTCGAAAGAAAGACATATACCTCTCTATCTCTTCTGGAGATACATCGATCCATGTCGGAGAAATCTCTGGATTCATTGGTAAATGTGGTCCAGTCTAGTCTATCCTTTGTCATTCAATAGGGTCTACCGTGACTCCGGGGCAAGACTGGACAATTCTACTCGAGACGTGATCGGTATGAATTACTTTTTTTTGCTTTTTATGAAAAAAAAAAATATTTTTATGAAAAAAAAGATGAGTACGCGCGCTAGCGCGCTACTTATAGCATAGCGGCAGGCTTAAAAACGCTAGCGCGCCTTCTATTGATAAGGCTAGCGCGCTACGGCAGACGGAAGTGCGCGCTAGCGCACTCCGGCTTTCGAGCCAGATGGCTCTCAGCCTTCGTTTGCTCCCTTGGGGTCGCCTACACTTGCTCCTTCGTTTGCTGGCTCGCTTCGCTTTTGAAGCTCCGCTCGTTGCTTTGAAGCCGTTGCTTGCTGGCTAGCGCGCCTGTAGTAAGCTTTGAAGCCGTTGCTTGCTGCTTGCTCCTTTCAGGAATGGAATGAATAGGGCCGACTAACTATGTTGTATGTCTCCTTTCCAGTCAGGGGCGAGGGAGTAGTACGAGAAGCGATCGGAATGCCCTAATGCGAGTGACCGAAAGGGTTTCGAGTGGAAGCTCGCACCTCCCCGCCCCGCTCAATCAATCGCGGTATCACCTGGCTCCGGGCTCCGACGATCTGGACCATACTAAAACAAAACCGAAACCACTTCTGATAGACTTGTACTAGAAACTAGCGGTGAACAACGGAGCGCTCCGCCCCGTCCCTCCGACCCGAACCTCACCTCCTGAAGAAAGGGGAATGGAAACTGGGATCAAGCGGAGATAGAACCAGAATCACCCACCGGCCGGTTAGTTGATTTTCACATGCATTCTGGTGAGAAAAAGAAGTACGCGAAACTCAAAAGCTAGGGCGTCCGCTGGAATGAGCAGTAGTAGGATCTTCTTGTTGGAAGCTCAGCTCACGTCCGAACAGGTCTTGAGCGCCTTGCAACTGACTTGCTGCAGCGATTCAAAAAAAAAAAATAAAGAAAAAAGAAGGGTGACTCAATGGGGGTGGGACCTGCTGGCATAATGCACGCTGGAACGTGGGAATTCGAGGTCTCATGAACTACTACTATACTACTACTTTTACTTTGTTTTTGTTTTGTTCGTGGACAAACGATTTCCGGTCAGGCCTATGGATGGATCCTTTTAGATCTACGGGCCGGCCGGCCCCGGCCGTTCACATGAGCATAGGGAATCTATACTCGAGCGTTCGACTGGGCCCCTGACAGGATAGGTGAGGAATCACTCTTGATCTGATCTATTGGGGCCTACAACTTCGCCGAGCCGACTAGCATCCCTTTCCACTGCGCATTTATCGAACAAAGAAGACGACTATAGGATATAGGATCG